ATGCCTTATCGAGCATGTTATGCCATTTTAAAATTGGTTTATTCTGCAGCAGCAAATGCTAATCACAATAAGGGTTTGAACGAAACAAGTTTAATCATTAGTAAAGCCGAAGTCAACGAGGGCACAACTGTGAAAAAATTAAAGCCCCGGGCTCGAGGACGGGGTTATCCTATAAAAAGATCCACTTGTCATATAACTATTGTATTGAAAGATATATCTTTAGATGAAGAGGAAGAAATAGATAAAAGGAAATTCTATAAATTAGAGCTGAGGAATACTTAAAGGAAGAATATTTTATATTATAAAAAATACAAATACGCTATATTATGTTATGCTTAAAAAAAATCGAATGAATAAAAAAAAAATACAAACAGATGTCAAGTTTCACGATATATATAGTAGTGGGGGATTATGGGACAAAAAATAAATCCACTTGGTTTCAGACTTGGTGCAACCCAAGGTCATCATTCTCTTTGGTTTGCACAACCAAAAAATTATTCAAAGGATCTACAAGAAGATCAAAAAATACGAGATTGTATCAAAAATTATGTGCAAAATAATATGAAAATATCCTCTAATGTAGAGGGAATTGCACGTATAGAGATTCAAAAAAGAATTGATTTGATTCAGGTCATAATCTATATGGGATTCCCCAAGTTATTAATAGAAGACAGGACTCGAAGAATCGAAGAATTACAGACGCATGTACAAAAAGAACTCAATTGTGTAAACCGAAAACTCAACATTGCTATTACAAGAATTGCAAATCCTTATGGGCACCCCAATATTCTTGCAGAATTTATAGCCGGACAATTAAAGAATAGAGTTTCATTTCGCAAAGCAATGAAAAAAGCTATTGAATTAACTGAACAGGCAGGTACAAAAGGGATTCAAGTACAAATTGCAGGGCGTATCGACGGAAAAGAAATTGCACGTGTTGAATGGATCCGAGAAGGTAGAGTTCCTCTACAAACCATTCGAGCTAAAATTGATTATTGTTCCTATGCAGTTCGAACTATCTATGGGGTATTAGGCATCAAAATTTGGATATTTGTAGACGAGGAATAATAAGAACTTACTTGACTTCTATTTAGTTCTATCTGGTGATAAAACAAAAAACAAAAAATGGCAAACTCTTTCATTCTTTTTCTGGTAAATAATAAAAAAAAAAAAAAAGAACAATTCTATAAGGTTGAATAAAAATTCGATTAATCATTTGATATAATTGCTATGCTTAGTGTGTGACTCGTTGGTTTTTTTAGGGTTGGGATTCAAAAAAATGGACAGCCCATAGTACAAACTGATAACTATAGAACTAATAACCAACTCATCACTTCGTGTTATCTGGATAGAAAGAACCAGTCAAGATATGATATATAAGTCATATCATTGTAGCAACTGAAATCTTTTTTACATAAACAAACAAAAAAAATCTGATTATGGGTTGTAAAGCAATATAAAGTATACAGATAAATGGAAGGGTGAGAGAAAGATAGAAAAAGAATATTAATGATATAGAATTCCAATATGTAAGGTCTATGAGTCATCTCATATAAAGGGAATGTAATAAAGCATCAATACTGATTGATCCATAATTAGACAAATCCGTGCATAGAACACAAAATCAAGAGCCCCGAGCCAATAAAGACTGAGAAGGTTGACTCAAGAATAAATTTAATTGGAGGCTCCGTTGTAAAATTCAGACCTAATCATTAATCGAGAAGTGGTGGGAACGACAGAACCTGTGAATGCATAAGATTCTATTGAAAACGAATCCTAATGATTCATTGAGTAGGATGGCGGAACGAACCAGAAACCTATTCATTTATTCTGAGAGGTCATGTCATAGACTAATCTTACAACTGAATGTTGAAAGAGTAAATATTCGCCCGCGAATTTTTTTTATTTCTAAATTTTAGTCGATTCGAAATAAAAGGAAAAACAAAATAAAGATTCATTATAGCGTTCTACCAAAACGACATTATCTATAAATAGAATACGTGTTAAATTATATATTAAAACACAAAAAATTTCTAATTTCTAATCGATTAGATCAAATTTCAAAGAATCCCACGATTCCATATATTATTAACCGTGTATTTTTTTTTTGTTTAATTATTTAAAATTGTTTAATTCGCGAGGAGCTGGATGAGAAGAAACTCTCGTGTCCGGTTCTGTAGTAGAGATGGATGGAATTGCTAAACAACCATCAACTATAACCCCAAAAGAACCAGATTCCGTAAACAACACAGAGGAAGAATGAAAGGAATATCTTATCGAGGTAATCGTATTTGCTTCGGTAGATATGCTCTTCAAGCGCTTGAACCCGCTTGGATCACATCTAGACAAATAGAAGCAGGGCGGCGAGCAATGACACGAAATGCACGCCGCGGTGGAAAAATATGGGTACGCATATTTCCAGACAAACCTGTTACAGTAAGACCTACAGAAACACGTATGGGTTCGGGGAAAGGATCTCCCGAATATTGGGTAGCTGTCGTTAAACCCGGTAGAATACTTTATGAAATGAGCGGAGTAGCAGAAAATATAGCTAGAAGGGCTATTTCAATAGCGGCATCTAAAATGCCTATACGAACTCAATTCATTCTTTCTGGATAGGAATGTAGAAACAAACGAAAGGGGTTTTTGGGATGAAAAAAAAAACAATTGCAGGTTTCTTTTTTTGTTTTGAACAAATAATATTTCTTTTTTTTTTTATTTATACCTTTGCATTGAAAAAGAAAAAACCGATAAAAAAATGATATGATTCAACCTCAAACCCATTTGAATGTAGCGGATAACAGCGGGGCCCGAGAATTGATGTGTATTCGAATCATAGGAGCTAGTAATCGACGATATGCTCATATTGGTGACATTATTGTTGCTGTAATCAAGGAAGCAGTACCAAATACACCTCTAGAAAGATCAGAAGTGGTCCGAGCTGTCATTGTACGTACTTGTAAAGAACTCAAACGCGACAACGGTATGATAATACGATATGATGACAACGCTGCGGTTGTTATTGATCAAGAAGGAAATCCAAAAGGAACCCGAATTTTCGGCGCGATCGCCCGGGAATTAAGACAGTTAAATTTCACTAAAATAGTTTCATTAGCACCTGAAGTATTATAGGGGAAGACCTTAATATAGTATTTGAATGAAATTGATTAAATTTATTTAATTTATTAGTAAATTGTTTATCTATCACGTATATATCTTTAATAATTCATAAATAAAAAAAAAAAAAAAGAATTCATAAATATTAAAAAATTCAGAAAAAAAGAAAAAGAGCATGTTGATTATATCAAAATTCGGGGGAAACAAAAATCTTAGTTTATCATGAGTAAAGACACTATTGCTGACATAATAACCTCTATACGAAATGCTGACATGAATAAAAAAAGAACAGTTCGAATACCATCTACTAACATCACTGAAAATATTGTTAAAATCCTTTTACAAGAAGGTTTTATTGAAAACGTGAGAAAACATCAAGAAAGCAATAAATATTTTTTGGTTTTAACCCTACGACATAGAAGAAATAGGAAAGGACCATATAGAACTGTTTTAAATTTAAAACGGATCAGTCGACCCGGTCTACGAATATATTCTAACTATCAACGAATTCCTAGAATTTTAGGCGGAATGGGGGTTGTAATTCTTTCTACTTCTCGAGGTATAATGACAGACCGAAAGGCTCGACTAGAAGGAATCGGCGGAGAAGTTTTGTGTTATATATGGTAATCTTTCTAATAGCCGACACGGTCATATTTGTGAAAAAAGAGAAAGGACAAGTTTATAATATTATCCCTCTTACATTAGTTGATACTTCAAAGCGGTTTTACCTGGAATGAAACAACAAAAATGGATTCATGAGGGTTTAATTACTGAACAACTTACCGATGGTATGTATCTTCCGGATTCGTTTAGATAACAAAAAAATTTTTCTGGTTTTTGTTTCGTAAAGGATTTCATGTAGTTTTATACGTATACTACCAGGAAATAGACTCAAAATTGAGGTAAGTCCTTATGATTCAACCAAAGGGCGTATAATTTAGAGACTCCAAAGCAAAGACTTGAATGATTAGGCGGTTTTTTCAATTTCAACATTCTTTCGTGAGGATACAATTCGAAATTAAAAATTTCAAGAAACTTATTTTCTTCCAATTAAGTAGATTCGGTATTAAAAAAAGGAATGACAAATATGAAAATAAGGGCCTCCGTTCGTAAAATTTGTGAAAAATGTCGATTGATCCGTAGGCGGGGACGAATTATAGTAATTTGTTCTAACCCGAGACATAAACAAAGACAAGGATAATCTTTCTAAAACAAAAAGACTCTCGAAATCTAAAGGACCCGATGTACAGATGTACAAATAAATAAATAAAATAAGTAAAAAAAAAAAAAAAAAACAAAGAATAAGGATCTGTTTTGACATGAATAAGGATCCGTTTTGACATGAAATGGATATATCCATATATCTCTGACTTATATTTATGAGATGATAAAATATGGCAAAACCTATACCAAAAATTGGTTCGCGTAGAAATAGACGTATTGGTTCACGTAAGAATACACGTAGAATTCCCAAGGGAGTTATTCATGTTCAAGCAAGTTTCAACAATACCATTGTGACTGTTACAGATGTACGGGGTCGAGTAATTTCTTGGTCCTCTGCCGGGGCTTGTGGATTCAAGGGTACAAGAAGGGGTACACCATTTGCCGCTCAAACCGCAGCAGGAAATGCTATTCGGACAGTAGTGGATCAAGGTATGCAACGAGCAGAAGTTATGATAAAAGGCCCGGGTCTCGGAAGAGATGCGGCATTAAGAGCTATTCGTAGAAGTGGTATACTATTAAGTTTCATACGGGATGTAACTCCTATGCCACATAATGGCTGTAGGCCTCCTAAAAAAAGACGTGTGTAAAAATAAACATTGAAGAAATTTCAAGAGAAATAAATAATTCAATGATTTGATCAAATAATATACTATGGTTCG